TTGGACACCCTCCTCACACTCTTCGTAGTACCTTCAGTCTCCTCCACTAAATCATTCTCTTCAGCAGTATCAGGTGCCAAGGAATCCTTGTATTCGGTAAAAAAGCTATGCTAAGAATCAGCATATCCCTTGCGCAAGCAAGAGCTATTTTATAAATAAATCAAGGATTCTTGTTAAATATAAGAAATCAAAGTATTACACGCCAATATCCCTTTTAATCTATAATCAGGGGATTCATTCTTACTATAAGTGTTATGAGATCAAGTAGGCATGAGATAGAGGGTTTTGGTTGTAGCAGAAGCACCCTTCTTGGTTCTCCGTGCTAGAGTATCACTACGTTTGGCTTCATTTGTCAACCTTCTAATCCCTTGTCCTATAAGGGATTATACCATGTGGCCTGCTATTCTATCTTAAGGGGAAACCACTCACTCTCTTGACTATCCTCCGTAAGGAGATTTGTATGAATGAAGCATCAACCAATGTTAATAGCCAGTTGTTGGATCAGAATAAACTACCCCAGTTCAGTCTTCTTTCCTCGTTCGGAATAGAGATCCAATACCTGCTTTCATAGAGCGGCAATAGCGAAGTACTCTTAAGATAAGAAGCATCTCGATGCCAAAACTCCTCTACATGCGCGCGGTATGAAGATCGAAGTAGCTCCTAGTCTAATGGAAGCCCGAGATCTTGATCCTAACCTACTCGTCTATGGTCCGGTAGACTTGTTGGCCACTTTGTGAGGTGCTACCTTTGATGCCAAGGATTATCGACGATCTGCTCATACTCATGGTATAGCTGCTGATGCTAAGTCTATCTATGTAGTGGATGTAAAGAAGCAAGTCGCACAACACTTCTCTAGTCTATCTAATGCTGGTGCAGCTTATGGATCGGCAGAGCACTATGCGACAAAAGTTCGGGCGAATCCGTGACACTAATGAAGTCATGGATAACCTGAACGTACAAATCTGCACCAGCGCGTAATTCCGAAATACATATCCTGATGCTGGTGATACATACGATCTCTCTGATGGCCCGAGGTGAGGGTTGTATATAGTTAGCCCTATATGTATCCTCTCAGGTATCTCCCTCCCCATACCTATACAGACATAGACTACCTAGAGTTAGAGTATTTGGGTATTGCTATCCCTACTTATGACAATGTGTTGACTCGGTTTCCTTCCTGTGGTCATTGCTCTGGTAATCAAACATTAACATGACACTCTCTATCGTACTCTTTCTTCTCGGTATCCTAGGATTCGTCCTCAACCGAAAGTAGATAGATCATCCTCATGCTGATCTCAATTGAAATCATGCTGCTAGCTGTGACAGTACTAGTGATTGTAAGCTCATTCTCATTCGATGGACTCTTCAATAGCTTTCTTTCTTTATTAGGTGCGTGCATTCTCCTTCCCTATTTTAGAATCCATCGCACAGGCTAAGATAAAGCATTAATTAGTAGACTATGATCTAATAACCTCTCGCCAAAAGCTTAGACAGAATATGCCATAGTTGGAGGGATAAATGCAATCTCAATCCTTGTACAGTAACTCTACTTAAGTTAGAGTAGATTATAGTCCGGCGGCATGAAGGAACGAGGCAGAAAGAAGGTCGGCGCAATGATCGTATGTGAGCAATAGAATATGTACGCGCTAAGAAAGAAATCAAGAATGAATTAACTAATAGCAATAAAGATAAGTACTGCTCTAAGTGCTTAGCGCCCTAGTGTGTTTTGATTTCTGAATCGGCTTGCTTCTTTACGGCCCTCCCGAAAGAGTTTTCGGTGTCCTGCCTTGCTTACTTGAGTATCGTATGAGTGGACTCCTTTGCCAAATCCCAAGCTACCAAGCAAAGAAGCAGAATGTGGATAAATGAGTCAATTTCTCAAGACGAAGGTAGTCTATTCTGTTTATTAAGCAGTCAAAGAAGTTAGGATGAGGAGTACGAAAAAGGAAGTCAATTACGTAGGACAACTGAGTAGTAGCGGCGCAAGAAATGCTTTCCTTCTTTAGAATATAAGCAGTACCGAGTGTCAAGTAATAGGCATGGGAAAGAGTCAGATGCCTTAGACTCCTCTCTCTATAAAGTGAAAAAAGACCTCCTTCCAGAAGAGGAGAGCGATCGCTAAACTCACTTGTGGCTATGGGGATGTTGAAAGGCATTGTTCGATGATAGAGCAAGGAGATCCGAAGGTCAACGGATTCTAGAGCTTTCTACCAACGTTAGGGGGGGATTAAGGTTTTTCCTGTAACGGTGTAGGATTGCCAAATTGTAAGCCGAAACGGGACGGAGCTGGCTCAGTGAACTTTCGACCAAGGATTTAAGAAAGACGTGATCCGATATTTCTCTCATCTGCTAAGGGAGTGTAACGTAAGAAAAAGGAGCCAATTCCCTTTACGCAGAAGTAGATCGGAAGTTTTCTCTTTTTAAGGGGCGCGTTAGCGGCAGTAAGTCAAAAGATCCGGTGTAGCGATAGAGCGGTTTAGGTTACTTTTGACTCTCAGCTTTTCATATGGAAATCCAGTAATTAGGAATGGCACCTAGAACTTTATTAATAAGCACAACTCTCCCTCCTCAAGATAGAACTCCCTTTACAAAACAAGTACCGTCTTGCTTAGCTAACTCAAGTGAGTATACTAGCGCCCCTCTTTCTACTTCTTCAAAGACCTAGCTCATTTACGTAACTCTAGCCCCCATCCCTGTTTTTTATCAGCCTCTTGTCCTTGGTAAAGAAGCAGGAGCCTACTATTGCATGTTCCATACCTCAACGAAGTGGGTGCCAAGTCTTTCCCGATCTCACTTATAGGATTGCTAATTGCCTCCCTGGGAAAACAGATCTCACATGAACGTTAGGACTTTCCGACACAAAGGGAGTCAAGCGGATGGAAAAGGAAGAATTCAAGGAAGATCAGCATTAGGAGTCATGACTCCGCCCTATCCATGATATTATAAGAATAGGCTATTAACTCGGATGCCAAAGCAAAGGATGGATTTCAGGAAAAGACAAGTAACTCTCATGCTCTCGCTCCTTTAGATAGCTTGACTCTAGCAAGCACTTCTGGATAGGACTGAAACTCAATAGGGCAAAATAGATCCCCCATTTTCGAACGAGTTGCTCTTCGATACCATAAAGTAGCTAAGAGTTGTCTTCCAGCATGGCCTAATAGTGCCATATAGCATAGAGTAGTAGGTTTAAGTAGCTCTCCAATGGGCAGCTATATCTGGTCTTTACATCCTACGCCTTCCCATCAATCAATACCAATGGATCTTTCCTATGAAATAGAAGAATGCATGCCCTGTGGGCGGACTCTAACCTTGATGAGGAAGAGAAAGAAAGGCAATTAGAAACAAGCCTAGCATGAAAGAATGAGCGAGCCTATATATAACGCCCTCTCTTTTGACCATTCTAAGATTAGACTAAATAAATTGTGGAAAATATGTTCAAATTATTAAATTTGTAGGCAAGTAGAAGAAATTCGCCTGCCTAACAAAGCAACCAATGCAAAGAAAAAAGTTCAAGAAGGATGGTCTGCGCCGACGTCAAGATCAGTCTATTCCCCGGTTATTTTGTAGGCACTCTTCTTCGGTAATCAAAGCGACTAGCTGGTCGACTCTCGTCATTGGTAAGAAAATGCCTCTTCCACTAACTTCTTCTATCCATAGGTGTGTACGTTGTGAAAGGCCTGGCAGGTTGTCCGAAAAATGTAAAAAGTCAAGCATCAAACTAGGAATTTCTTTCATTCAGGAATGGACACTGGAAAGACTCTTTTTCCGTACCTGCAGAGTGAGTATTGGGGAGTCGATTCGGGCCAAGCCCAGTTGACTACACGGGTTCGGGTTCCCGTAAGGGTTCGTGGAAGGCCTTTCTTTCGATACAATCATCGAGTTGATAACTCGAACCATTGTCTCAACCTTGGCGGCCTTGTCTGTAACCTTCTGCTTGCTTGTCACTACCTCAAGTATAAGGGAGCTCACGAAACAAGTAAAGAGTAGGACTTAGCACAGTTAGCACAGGGAGAACTAGTACAGTATGGGAAGTAGAGAACATAGTCCAGAGTCAACATAGGTTCTAATGGGGCTAGGGAGTAGTATTAGTACACATGGCATTGGGATAGAGTATTAGCCAAGTAGGTAACTCACTCTGCAGGTAAGAATATATGACTAGGTAAAGCAGATCACTCCTCTACGGCGATATCATATGTCTTCTCTTCTGGTCTAAGGTCACTATCATCTGTCTTTGCGCTTGTCAACGAACTAGACTATCTATGTGTTTTATCTCTCTTCTGGTACTACATACTGCTCTACCTGGGATAGGTATTTGGATAGATAGGTGTATACGGGCAAGGAGAAGGAAGTGAGAATATCACTCAACAAGAATAAAAGAATGAGTTTATTCAACAAAAATCTGTCTGATAATTAGGACATGGATTTGCTTGTCAACGAGTATATGGCAAAGGAAAAGGAGTCCTCCGATATGCAGAAATGGATTTGCTTTTCTTTGAATATGAAGAAATGGATAATAGATATGAGTAGCAGTAGGAGTTGATGTATGACTAGCTTGTGAGGAGTCTAACCTTTCTAGGTGTTTTGGAAGTGAGGACAGTTAAGGAGGACTAGAGGGACTAGGTCAGTTGGGTACAGAACATAGGGATTGGGCTTATTTGAAAACCATATTTCTACTTTATAATATAATGAGATTTCTTTAACAACTTTCCAGTTCAGTAACGAGGACTCCAACTTTGTTTGGACGGATGCTCGATCTCAGTTTATTGTATGCAATGCCCCGAGATTCGATGAAGTCGCTATTTCAGTACTCTGAACATTGGCGGGCTCAGTCAGTCCTCATCCAAGCTCTGGGGATAAGTCAACTTTACTGAAAAATGCTGCTAAGGCGGAAGCCCTTTTACCGAGACTTCCACTATCAAGGACTACCGCTCATAGGGCAGGGGTCCCTGATCCCCTATCATAAGAAAAAAGAGCTTCTATCTATTTGCATAATGGGGAATTAGTAGTATCACAAAGTGGTCCTAATGGACACTCACCAACTGCTCCAACTGTCCCTGCTGTTTCGGGATGCTGCATGAACATGAACTAGCCGAGAAGAAGTCTCGTAGCTTGGTCGGTAGCGAGGCTACAGCCTCAATGAATTAAATAGATATCTGTTCACTAGCCGGTAGCAAGGTAGTATTCCCAAGGAAGCTAGCAATAGGGAATCAATCTAGTATTGACCATGCGGGGGTTTTGAAGGGGGGTCCCACTAGGGTGAATCTTATTGAACCTTCTCGTGCAAACGTGAAAAGCTATGCAAAGAACTTTCAGATTTCATTCACTTTTAAGCCAATTAGCCAAGTTGAGGAGCCATGTGGAACTCTTACAGTATTAGCTTAGCTCAGTCTTTTTGCTGACCAGAAGAGATCTTTCCCGGATTCCAGGAGGATGCGGCTCGTCAAATTAGTCATAAATTAGGTCCTCGTGTAGGATCGACTTTGTGGAATTCTCATAGGGCTATATAATATAGTCATTCGTACTATAAAATAAAATAAAATAAAATAAAATAAAATAAAATAAAATAAAATAAAATAAAATAAAATAAAATAAAATAAAATAAAATAAAATAAAATAAAATAAAATAAAATAAAATAAAATAAAATAAAATAAAATAAAATAAGTACCGCACTATTTCAATCAAAGACCGCTGGCAGGCTTACTAGGGCCCAGAAAATTCTTTATATAACTGCTAACTGGCACATCCGTCCTTTGCACCTCGTAATATGTATGTGCTGCCGCTCCCGTAATTGAGTATAGAATAGGAAGACGGAAACTGCTTTTTCAAAAGCAACTGTTGAATCGCATCCCCGCCTCTGGAACTTTTGAATGCCAAGATCTCGCGTAAAGACAAGTATCTTCAGCCCGTGTAAGGGGTCTACTTCGGATAAGCAGTAGTAGAAAGTAAAACTTCTGTACCAACCGGGCAGCCAATGACTGGTGTACCAAGCTAAATGAAAGAAACTGGCTTTTGTCAATAATCAGTAGGAGCAGCCAGCGAGACAAGACTTTGCTATTTCATACGATTTGATTGAACTATCTGTCTTTCAGGGAGAAAGAGAATAAGAATAGGTAAATCCCCTGGCTATTCCAAATAAGGGCGGCCTTATTATTACTTACAATTCAGATTCAAGTCGATAGCGATCGGAATACTTCTATCGGAATGATAAGAAAAACCAGGGAACCTTGCGACGTCTACTTTCATTTGAATAGGAACATAGGCATCCCCCGAGGGGCGAAACCCTATCCCCCATCTTTCGCTTCCCCCTTTAGATGAGAAGCCGAAGGTCGCTATCAATATGGCACCTCGAAGGGCGTAAAAGCAATGAGCCCGAAGCCTGAAACCTTAAACCATAGATTGAACACTCAAAGTGGATCCACCTAGTCAATAGATTGAGACACAACCTGCTTACTCACCTAGGGTCGGTCCGACTCCGCCTACTACTCCTACTTATCCTTTTTGAAGCTAGAAACAGAGCCATAGCCATACAATGGAGACCCTAACCTAAAGGAAAGGGGTGGGTCGAAGGTAGATCATAACTAAAGGTGACAAGTCGATCTATTTTTTTTTAGAGAAGAGCTAGAGCTGTTGACTGCTCACTAAGGAGTCTGTCTCGTCTAGTAGAGCTATTATCCAATGGCTCACCAGAGTAGAGATGAGCTTTTCACCATAGCTGTGATAGCATCAGAGTGTATAAAATGGCAAGGTGTTTGTTAGTGCTTCCCTTTCTTTATCTAGCAAGATATCAATACTGCTAGGCAGATGGGTAACCTGAAAATCAATGCATTTGCGAATGGAGGAAGGAAGCCTGCCTAACGTTCCATAAGAGGAAAGGCGTCTAAACAAACAAAACATACATAGGATGAAATGAAATAGAGGAAAATCCAATACTGAACTTAATAAGATAAGATAAGATAAGATAAGTGAAATCGAAAAAAGCAAACAGTAAGCGTGAAATCTACAAAGCAAGAAAAGTCAGTCGGTTCACTCTCCTACAGGCAAGGATTTCTACTATTTAATTAAGTGAGTTCCGTTTGCGAATTCCGTTTTCTCTTTTAGGCTATGAAGCACTGCTATTTCATCCTTTTTTATCAGCTCGAGTAAGCTTGACTTTCTCTTCCCCTTGGTACAAAAGAAAACCAAGCGACAGTGATATGGGCTTGCCTATTTCCTTCTTTCGCCAAACCTATTCAACAATGAAACTTCGCCACTACTACAACTTGGAACCTATCCTTTCTTTTGGGGGTAAAGAAGCACTCTTATAACTACTCCCTTTTTTCGGATGCGGAGGAAAGATACTTCACTACCTTATTCGCTACTACTCTTTTCTTTCGGCTAACAACAACTGCTGGAACTAAAAAAGTGTTGACTAACTCTAGGCATTCGCGGGTTACAAGCTTACTAAACTCGGGTATCGGGTGAAAGAAGTGCTACTTCACTACTCTTACTACAGCATTCGGTCCAGACTGGACTTACCTAATTCTGTGCTTTCACTCTGCCGGGGGAATTCAATTCCAAAACTCAAACGTCAAAAACTACTCAAACAACTAATTGCTTCTATTATAGGCTTTCGCTCATTCTTTCCCACCTTTGCTTTGAATCTTACAGACAATGTGCCAAGAAACTAATGCAATTTATATCCTTACTGAATGCCCATACCAAAGAAATCTTTTTCTTAGTTTGTCTATTCTATCTCTTACTTTCTTTGGAATCCTATAGAAAGACATCCAATACAGTGGAATGGAAGAAATCACTGAGTTTAAAAGAACTACTCTACCCCCCAAAGAAAGTAATTTACTGTTCCATCCCTGTAACTTATGTTCTATTTTGTCAACTAAAAAATGCCATTCCAGCGAGACCAAGGTAAAGAACCTAATTTGTCAACCTATGTTAGAGAAACTGGAAGAAAGGAAGTTACAGAAACCGTAAGCAAGGATGTTACAGAAACTGGAAGAAAGGAAGGGGAGAGAGGTAGGATAAGCTCTAGTTCCCCTAAAACAAACACGAATAATGAAAAGCCCTACCAATCCGCTTCGCCGCCTACATCACCACTTTTCAGGAGGATCGGTAACCAGCTAAGGCACCGTAGCGCCCCCTAAAGGCGTAACTGAAAGGTTATGTTCTATCTGCCCATCCGAGTTATCCCTCCCCTCCTAAAAGCAGAGGTTAGATCCGTCCCACTCTCTCCATAGGATCAAAACTTTATAATGGATCACTAGGAAAGGTACTTTCTTCGGCATGGGAAGGTGTATCATTGGCTACTGAATCAACAGGTTAAGAACTCGGATGAGGAATGTTTGGAAATGCTCCTTCTGGCCCGACGAACACTTCGCTCACCTTGGTGGGATCTTATCCGCTCTAATTGAATCAGTAAGCTCATAATCTACGGCTCAATTAGCGCCTTCAGTCCTTGTCAATTCTATCAAAAGTATGAGTTTGGGTAAAAGGATAAACTTACTCCCGCATTCCTTATAACTAAGCCAATCTGGATTTGACACAGAAAAACTTGAGAACTCTTTAGAAGTATTTAGTCTTGGGCTAGCGCCATGCTGGTACTAAGAAATGCAATAAAATAGGTAGGTTAGGTTTTAGTCCTAACTCAAAAGCCTAATCTGCAAAGCCAACCATTCAGCCCTCTCTTTCAACCTCGCTAACGCTCGGGCAGCACTAGCAATAAGACCCGTCCGTATGCCCCGTCACCTCTTGTCTCACCAACTATACTATCTATTCGAGCGTAGAAAGAAGAAACTCTTATTGCAAGTTGAAAACATTAGAACCAAGGGTATCCTACGAAGATTCCTTATGCCCTTATTTTATTATTAATAAGACTACTCCCTGTCCCCTTGTACGGTAGAGCTTACTTACTTCAGAAAAGGAAGAACTGGTGCTAGGCCGAAGGCCGATTCTACCTATTAGAAGACTGCGAACATCTGCCAACAACCTAGATTGCTTTACCCTCACTCACCGGCTTGGTTTAGGAATCGATAGCCTACACAAGAAATAAAAGCAAAGGACTAGCTGATTTCTCTGCTTTTATCAACTAGATTTTTTTTTACTTTTCTTGTATACAATTGCATTAGGATGGGAAATATGTGCTGATACCTTGGTGGGAAATGATATGATTAGAGGTATCTCTGGTGGCTAAAGGAAACGTGTCACTACAGGTAGAGAAAATACCATAAATACCATATGCATTTATGATATGAATTTAAAATCCTTGGCTGAGACAACCAATAATGAGAAAACTTTATCTTTTTTTAGGTGAGATGCTAGTGGGTGCCGCAAAAGCTCTATTCATGAATGAGAAATCGACCGGGCTTTACAGCTCAACCACGTACCAAATAGTGAACTCTATCAGGCAGTCAATCCACATCCTCCAAGGGACCGCCGTGATCTCACTTCTGCAGCCTGCACCTGAGACGTATGATTTCTTTGATGACATAATCCTTATCTCTGATGGCCAGGTGGTTTACCATGGCCCACGCGACTATGTGCTTGAGTTCCATGAGGCCATGGGGTTCAGGTGACCTGAGAGGAAGGGAAATCGTAATTCCAATCTATCTTCTTCCGGTATGTTGGCCATTGTAATCAATCCCCTTGCGTTCTTTCTCAAAGGGAGTATCCGTTATAAAAGGTGTGATAGGTGTGGATGATTCCTCTGTTCACGAAGAGTATAAATCATATCATTCTGAAATGGGGGAGTAGTAAACCTCTACTGTTGAGGCGGTAGCTGGTGTTTTTCTTTTCTCTAATCACTCTCATAAGAGACCACGCCTGAAAGCACTCTTTATTAAATATAAATCCCCAGTCTCAGTTCCATCACCATATCAATATCAATATTGCTATCTATATCCGTAGCTCGCTGCGCGCCTCATGTCAATATCATTCGTATTCCGTATTGTCCTGATTTCTCTTTTGTCTAACACGTTGGTGGGTGTCAAGAGTTTGATAGTCGAGTAGAGAGACGTGATTTTCAATCCGGGTCCTGAATCCTGCTTTCTTCTATATGCAATCTAGAAGGTACTAGTGAAATGCTCAATCACTTCATTAATAATTAATTCCTCACTCAATCACAAGGGCGCTAAGCTATACATTTTCCCCGGGAAATAAATACTCTTCTAAGGCGAAAGCAGCTGAGATCGATCGCATGGGTCTCTTTATGTACCCTTTCTTTGCTTCTATCCCTACTAAAGACAAAGGTCACACATGAAAGCAAAGAGCGAGCGACAATGCCCTTATAAGGAAGCCTCTCTTTTTAGACTAGTCAACCTATGCACGCCTTCAACACTGGGTTAGCATTCTATACTATCTATTTATTTTCCAAAGGCGGTTTCTATCTCTTTTTTTTCTTTTTATAAGAAAGTACCGATAAGTAGGGATAAGCGTGAGGCATATATGACATTGACACTGTTGGCTTAGTTGTGGTCAAGACATTGTAACTCGAGATGACTGAAGCTTGACGCTCAAGTCGACTCGCATTCGTACTTGCGACTCACATAGATGATGCTAATAGCTTCTCATGTGGATGAGAGTATTCCCTCGCATTGATTACAATATATAGAATTAATTATATAATAAAAGACTTGATAAAGCATCGGATGAGAAGTAGGCAGTTGGACAGATGATGCTTGTATTGCTAGCCTCGGCACCGATACATTTAGGGTGTGGCCGTTCTCGCGTATGGCTGAGCTGTCTGCGGAACGTTTCACTGCCTTCAGCGGGCCCGCCTCCCGTGTTTATGAGTGCTAGCTCACCATATCTTGAAATAAGGCTGACTGCAAGGAAAAAAGATGCAGGCCTGAACACCTGGAATGGGAAATGTGAGCTGATAGGGGGGCTCGCTTGTCTCGATTAAAAGGGGGGATATGAGCGGGGGGAGCACTCCTCCTTGAGAGGCTGCGCTAAGCCGAGGCGCCCAGCCCTCCTCACTCATAAGGAAACGAGGGGAGAAGCGGGGTGGTGACAAGACTGCTAGTAGGGCGGGCTAACAAACCTTGGTGGGCTTTCCCCCTAATCCTTCTGCTTGACTGATTTACCTAGGTTGGCGCTAAAGGATAGAAAATATTCCCTGCCTTCTTTTCCTCTGGAACGCCTATCGGAACTGTATGATCGGTGGGGCCTTTTGATGGATTCATTCACTTCACTTTTTACTATATACATACGCGCGCGCGACGAAAAGGGCCAAGGTGAAATGATAACAGGCTGTGAAGTTCTTTCTTTTCTACTAGTCAAACGCACACATAATATCATATATTCAGAAGCTATATTGGCTTTCTTCCGGTGGCACTCAGAGTCTGATCCTAGCATCTGGTTTGTGTCTGAGGGCGTTAGGTAGAAAACCATGCCCGCTCATAAGTGACAGATTGGTTCTATTTTCCATTTTCGGGGGAATGGAATTTTCCTATAAGCAAAGAAAACTCTTTCGAGAGCCAAGTAGACAAATAGGACGAACTTGTGCTAGGGATGACCCCTCAACTCAACCCTGGTGAGTACGCTAACTTGGTCAGGGAGCATTTAGACGGTGCAGTTAGTATTGACCACTACCGCCAAGTCCATAATTCCTAAATTGATGAAGTACACATAATGGAGCTCAAAAGCCGATTACAAAATCTACTTTTTGAGCATCTTGAAACCGCACATAATAAATATTATGAATGAATCACCTTACAATAACATACGAGAGACTGCTTTCGATTTTTTCGAACAACAAGTCGAACCCAATGAACAATTCCATTCAAAGGAATGTTCTAGAGGGGGCCCTTTTCCACTATATTCGCGATATTGAACAAAATGGAAGAAATTCTTCACGATTTCTAGAGTTCCGGGATTACTTCACTGATATCGATTTTTGCCTAAGCACGGCCTCTAGGTTAGTTCAAAGTGTAGTACAACGAACTATCGATGCACCGAAAACGAGTAAAGATGGGTACATAAAATGAAGACATCGTGGATTACCCAAATTGGGACGACGATAGGACATTTCACTTTCTTTCGCAATATTTCTGATCATGACTCAACCACTAGGAAAGGGGATTGCTTACTCTCAGCCACGTTTTTCGCTTATGCTTAGTCAAGTGAGGATTCCATTCGAAGTAACGTAACAGGAGCACCATCTTCAAAACTTCTCGGGATCCGGAGTTTATCGAGAAAAGGTCCCATCCTTCAATATCATGATTGGGTCAACCAGGCCAGATCATAAGTTCAATAGTTTGATCGGGTCGACCAGGTCAGGCCCGATCATGAGTGAATAGAAAATCGAAAACGTACATAGCTGTTCCAGCGGAAATACTTTGTTTAATTCTACCACTTCTACTAGGAGTAGCCTTTTTAGTGCTAGCTGAACGTAAAGTAATGGCTTTTGTGCAACGTCGAAAGGGTCCTGATGTAGTGGGATCGTTCGGATTGTTACAACCTCTAGCAGATGGTTTTAAATTGATTCTAAAAGAACCTATTTCACCAAGTAGTGCTAATTTCTCCCTTTTTAGAATGGCTCCGGTGGCTACATTTATGTTAAGTCTGGTCGCTTGGGCCGTTGTACCTTTTGATTATGGTATGGTATTGTCAGATCCGAACATAGGGCTACTTTATTTGTTTGCCATATCTTCGCTAGGTGTTTATGGAATAATTATAGCAGGTTGGTCTAGTAAGACGGGGGGCGGCCGTTCGGTCGCCTATGATATACGGACCAATTGGTCAAAAATGGGTTTGTGCCGCAGGTGTTGAACGATCTACTCTACACAGGTGTGGGCTTACAGGGCTAGGGCTCATAAACCCTTTCTTTCATTCATCAAGGGGCCGGTCACTTTTCCGGGCCGGGATCGAGAAGTGGAAGTCATATAAAATTATCTTCGCACCCCAGCTTGTCAAGCTGGTCTCACTATTGGAAATTCTAGCTTTCTTTTTTTTCACCGGCTCTTCTTCTTTGTCAACGCTACTAAGGACCTGACGGTTCGCCTACTTGATGAATGAAAGAACATGAGAAAGGGTTATAAAAGAAAAGGCGACGAAAGTCTACTACAGTACAGTCAAAGTCAGCGGCTGAGTTTGCCTAGCCTCGCCTACTATTTTTTTTGTAGGCGAGCGAGTTAGAGAAGAGGCTTAGGGATAAGAGAGTGTCGGTGCGTACGTAGCCTTCATTCTACTACGCTACACAAAGTCACTTAGCTCGACGTTAATTAAGAGAGTAAAGGGGGAATACCCTACATAGAAGAACCGCAGTTCGCTTACAAAGGTATAACCTTTCGCTCCCCGGGGCAAAGCTGCTTCGCACCACTGATAGACTACTTAATTAAGATTCCATTTCAAAGGCGCTACTTTGTTTCGCAAGCCTTTGTCATTGTCAGTCAACTAAGGTTGGCCCTCGGCCCCCTGCGAATCCGTAAATCAGAGAGCATGCCGCAAAAAAAGGATGGTCCCCTATGCATTGAATTCTTTCCGGAACGAAAAGAATTCAAGTACCTGACCCCCCATCATGGTGAACCTCTCCTTGTGATCGGGATGAGGTAGATGCCTCCCAGCCGGGGGGCGGATCGAATCGGAGTTTCCTTAGGTAGCCACCGACCTACAGTTCTCCTTAAACTTCTGTGCTTGGTGGAAAAGAAGCGAACAAAGGTACGCTCGCTTGCTGTCTTGTTCTCTGCCGCGGACTGGGATCGCTCGCCAGCTAGGCCCTCTAGAAAAAAGTTGGAGCAACATTGTATGAGAACATATTACCCATCTTCGGGGACAAGGGGCGGAACGACCTCTCGATCTACTTACTGCAGCCCAGGACGGGCGTCGTCGTCTAGGCGTGACTTCTTGTTTTGATCTCCCCTACGCCTAGGACGTTGTCTGGGCCAAGAGCCATAGTTAGTTGCTGTTTCCATTTGGTTCTTCTTTCTCGTTGTTGATACCGGCAAGACCCAGCCAGATGATGATGTCTGCTGGTTGGTAGTGAGAGGACTCTTAGTACCCGCAAAAAAAAGGGCGCTGGTGAAAAAACAATCATTTGATTTAGTTTCTTGCTCTCCCTTAGCAGCGGGAAAGGAGTCTATCTATCTGCCTAGCTTTGGTAGATTTCCCCCAACGCAATTCAAAAACGGAAATTCCACGAATCCCTGAGGTGGATAAGTCCGACGACTCAGCAGCAGTGCGGAATTGAGTTTCTGGTCCGGTGGATCTGATCTATAGTTAGGGGGCAATACATACCAAAAGGTTCGAAAGAAGGAAGGCGCAGTATATAACCAACCCGCCCATAGCCGGTCTAACTGCTGAGAGAGAAAAGTGCTTTTCTTTCCCTAAGAGTCCCCGAGTACACACAGCTATTGCTGATCCTTTGCGAGATCAGGATGAGACCCTTCATCATTTCTAATCAATCCATGTTAGGTCAACATCGAGACAGAGCATCTCAGTTGGCTCTGTAAAGGAAGTGAAACAGGCATTCCTAGGTTGAGGTTACCATACCATAGGATTGACCCTCAGTCAGGCCTCCGATTCCAAGGAGTTGATTCAGCAAGTTCCCCGTGCTACCCCGCGGGAAGTCTAATCGGATCAATCGGTGGTTCCGTAATGAGTAGTCGAATACACATTGAGGGGGCCTTGCCTCCTCCTTCCCGCCCACACCTTCATTCTTTTCCTCCTCTGATCTTAGAAAGCATACTAAACTTCACTCCAATCTTTCTCCATTAGCAACAAGAGCTGCTCTATCTATCGGCCCTTGATGAGTAAGCTTAGCTATACCGCTTAAGCAAGCTCCCTTCTAATGCGTTATTAGGCTGCTTGGAGCCTTCTCGCTTAGTAAGCCGCCTTCGGCCTGCCTATTTACTCGTCTAAACTCGTCACACAATGAAGCGCTTTTGAAAACCTTCCCCGAAAAAGTGGGTATAGTCTTCTATTGCCATGTACATATCAGCGGGCAGTAGGATAAGTCGAAGCATGCCAGAACCTTCTTTAATAGTGAGCCGTACCGACTAGCTCCTAGCAAGGGCTTCAAGATCACAGTAATGCCTGCCAAAACTTTCCTTGGGTACGAATGTCATGTTCAAAGCAGGTTTCTCTAGACACCTGGGAAAAAATAACTGACGAGCTCAATCTCAAAGTGTGAATGAAATTATCCGTTTCATCCTCTTTATGAGCCTGAGATCATATGGGTCAACAATTCTCATTTCTTAGTTATAGAAAGCCCTTCTCAAGGAAGTGAGCCACTCAATCTGAGCCAGCAGATTCTCATTCAGCTGTGCCGGTGTGCAAAGCAAGCACGCTTAGACAACGATGTCCAATCTTTGGTCTGCCCATTAAGGGCTGACTCCGCTAGGCAAGAGGACTACTACTGGGATTATTCTATTACTAATTGAGGGGGGCTACTCTTCTTTCTCCACTACAGATATTGACTGACCTGTTGATAGGATAGCGGGGGCAGTAAAGAGGAGAGGAGGAAAAAGAAGTAGAGTTAGGTTCTGTTCTTGTGTGTAAGCCCTCGGTCGATTCGTCTGCTCATTCACAGCGTATGATTCTTATCCAATTGCTTCTTCTGATCGGTTAATCTTTCTTATTCTCCCTTCGGGGCTCCTCATGTTGCTACTAATAGAAACAGTTCGGACCTTGCTCATACAATCCTCGGGACTACTATTGGTTAATCTTTGTCCTCCCTAGGGAAAGTAAACAAGACGATACTTTTTGGGAAAGACAGGGTTAGCGCCCTTTGGTAGCCTTCCAGTTCAGCTACAGCGAGCTCTTCACTTGATAGAAGAGCGAGACATAGCGGAGGAAATGGTGCTTTGTCGATCCTAACTCCTTGCTTCGGAATGCGATTACCTACTTTCCGCCTCACCTGTCGATTAAAGAATTCAACCAACTAGTTGGAGATGGCAGCTTCGAGCCCCACCTTTGATATCCAGTCGTGTGCCTGCCTTCTTGGATATGTTTATTTCGATGAGGCCGCTCTGATCGGGATCTGACTCCACTAATGTAACCGTTTTCGTACCATGTTTTTCACCTAGGGCCTACGCTTTTTGAGTGTAGCCTATCTTCGTGCTGGAATGGTTTTTTAACCCACCCTTTCATTCACTTAAGACCCAAAGCTGAAAAGGTTTGCAATCCATAGACTTTCTTTTTATTCCTGTTAGTAAAAGTAGTGATTCCCTACTACAGTTTATTTAACTTTTCTCAAAATACACAGTTCTTCTTAATACAATAGCACTTTCCTACAAACGGAACATAAAGACCACACCACATTCGAAGTTCCTTTGGCAACTAAGCTAGAACTATCATTTTTCTAATAAGAAGATTGATCTTTGTTCTCCCTTGTGAGTGTAGAGTCGCTAGTCAGAGGCAAGGAATAGAGGAAAGTAGGGGATCGATGACAGGGTCAAAGGCCTTATTATAACTTATACCATTCTGAGTGGTACTTATAAAACCGCAGAGTCTACAGACTTTGTATTTATGGAAGGCTCTTCTATGCGACCACTTATAGAGAGACCGCAAGTCCATGAACCTGGAGATTGCCTCACGCCTAGGAAACAATGAGCTTATTCGGTGGGTCTCGCCCTACCAACCATTGTTAGCCACCTTAGTAACCTTACTTAGGAGCTATTCTTTATATCCAACGCCTGAAATTCATTTCAAAAAATATGATACTTACTCAATTTCCTTTCGACGCCCACTTTCAAATAAGTAAAAAGGAAGAAGCGACTGGAGTGAAACTATAGGTAGGCAGAGGTTAGAGTCAAAGGAGGAGCCACCAGAGTCAAAGCCCCACAGACAGGTAAAGTTGAATGCTGTTGCCGAAAGCAGGCTGAGTGAATTCAAGGGTCTGCCCTTTAGACGAATGCACCTACTGTTTTGATGGACCTCAGTCACCCGTAGAGTACCACCCACTAAGAAAATTAGGAAATAGGCCTTACCCACCGCCCTATTTCCTTTCCAACTCTCAAAGCTAAACTCTTGAGATAGCACAGCAAAGAAAGTATTAGCTTCATCCGCTATTATGAAAAGTCTTAATCATCCTGGTGCTATATGAAACAGGGCGTGCGTGCTAGAAAAGCCAGAGAATTCAGCACCGTACTGCCAGGGAGTCCCATTGAAACGCGGGACATAAACTCATATATAGTGTAGTTTCTATGATTTGGTTTTTAAAGTAGTATAGTTTTCTCAAGAAACCGGAAAAAGATAAGTGTAGATAAGTAAGGAGGGGCCCTTAGTGAGTGTGTATAGGTTTCTGAGTCAGAAGATTCTCAGGATGGAGACTAGGGTGAATAGTTCCGCCTTCTTCTCCTTTACCGAGAATAGGAGATCCATCAAAAGCCTGCCTAGAGATTTACCTATTTCTTATCAGCAGACCTATGCCTTGATCATTCCTATCTAAGTGGCTATCTTTTCATGCCGAAAGAAAGCCATCCTTTTTCTTTACATGCCTGCCTAGCTTGGGAAAGAAAGGTCTTCTCCTGAGTGAGAAGCACAAGCTATTGTATGTACCATTCCTCTTCACTCATTCTAGTCCTTAACTACTTGCTCGAAAAAGAGTCTCCTATACTTAGGTAGGTTTTCCTATACGAGGAATTACTCACCCAGACTGTCTCTTCGAGAAATGTTCATTGAGATCCTATCCATATTAATGCACCACTTAATAATCACATCTTTGATGTATGTGCCAGGTCTCATTATCTAAATGCATGAAATAAAAATACTTGATATCAGAAGAGATAGAGATGGTTCTTTTGTTCGGGAGACAACCATTGTAGATTCCAGCCGAGAAGACCAGGAAAAGAGAAGGATAAAGAATGTCATATATCTCAGGAGCTAGATCACTTCCCGATGAACAAGTCAGAATTGCCTCAACAAAAATGGATGGAATTGGACCGAAAAAAGCCATTCAGCTTCGTTATCGATTAGGTATCAGTGGGAACATCAAGATGAATGAGTTAACTAAGTATCAGATCGACCAAATTTCACAAATGATAGCTCAAGATCATGTTGTTCATTGGGAATTGAAGAGGGGAGAACGAGCAGACATCGAACGATTAATTTCTATTTCTCGTTATCGTGGAATTCGTCATCAAGATGGATCGCCATTACGCGGTCAACGAACTCATACTAATGCAAGGACTGCTCGCAAGCAAATTCGGAAATGAAAGAAGGCTACCGAAAGAACAAGCAACGGATTGAGCGCTCATCCCTTGCTAAAGCGCATCCGTTTTCTTGCTCCTTGGTACTTGTCTGATCAATCACACTGTTCAATAGTTCTCTTTTTCTTTTTCGTTCGATGTCTTGAACCGCTTACTAATCACGTATACGTATAGTAGGCCCCCTTCGCCACTCCACGTCTGGCCCGTCTTGGTCTCGCTCACTTCGCCCGCCTATCGTATCGGTTCGGCTTCGTCCGCCAAGCGACAGCTTCTGCCTCTGACAGCTTCACTATCGCTCATGACTGGTAGTTGTCTCTATGTAGTAGTCGGCCTTTGTTAAGCTTCGCCAGAAGCGACTAGTCGCTTCCCGAATGCCTCTTTCTTGTACTAATTAATAATGTGTATGGTCTAGTCTTTCCAATGCCTCTTTCCTTGCCGCCAACGCACGCTAGATGGAGAGTAAGCAAGCTACCTTGCTTGCATTGCATTCGTTAAACGGTAGCTTCCGCGCCCTTCCTGCCTGCAGAAATTGATGTGAATGATCGTGTCTTCGACATCAATTTCAGTCTGATTAGATATGTCATTGAAACAAATCTGTTTTGTCTTTGTTTTATTTTCGGATGATAAGGATGAGCCAGCCGATCCTAACATAATTTTGGAGGAGCCGGACGACGAAGCCTCAAAATCAGATAAGGATGTCTCCGACGCGACCGGACTGCAACTATATTTTGGGGTCAGGAGGGAAAAAAAAGATATGCTGTTTCCTATCAGTCCCAAGCGGATACCCCCCAGCTTCCACGGTCCGCTTACCGAGGAAGAGATGCGGGAGGACCCAGGGCCAGAGCAAGTTGGGTTGGGGTATAGAGCCGTAAGCGCGGTGGGGGTGACAGAGGATGTGCTCGTACGGTTCATAGTTGGGTATTATATTCTCGTGGATTGTTGGGAACGTCCTCTATATTCGAAATATGCCTTTCTAGGAGCATTACGATCTGCAGCTCAAATGGTCTCTTATGAAGTCTCTATTGGTCTTATTCTTATTGTGCGCCTTGTGAGCACGTTTGGATCCGCGAAGGCAATCGCTCGGATCTTCCCCTAACCCAACCCGGGAACGGACCGGAGGGAACCGCAGCATGAGGAATGTCCGCGTCTCGTCGCAAGGCTCGTTTTGAGTTTTGGGTCATAGGGCGGGCAGTGCAGTCCGGGGCACAAGGGTCCTGGTACTACCCAGGTGCGAAGAACCCCGGAGGTGACTGCAATGAGCAAAAATGTCACTCACCGGCCTAAACGACGAGCAAACACTCGAACGTGAGAGCAAGGGATCACCCAACGAATGGACGAGCTCCAAGGAGGGAGGAGAGAGGGAGGCAAGAACCATGCTTTCAGAGAAGTGGCGGTCCGAATCCACTCTGACAAAAGAAAATAACTGACTAAGCCGTGCCGTAAGGGGGGCTCCACACGGGACGGGGCCAAGGCCTTCATGTATGGGTGACAGATCGGCCATAGGAGTACTCCGGGATATACAACAGGGCAACTAATGTCGAGCATACGATGATGCCGCCCGTTTTCATTTCGTGAAAGTCCCCGGCAGAGGAAAGGGCTGTAGGTGATGGCGCGTTCTGCTTCTTAGGGCGATGAAATCGTTCCTATGGGATCGTGCGTGGCAGCTGGTATAGATGATGATGAAAGGCGGGCCGCTTGAACCGGGACCTATTCTCATAATAGGCAGCAAGCAAAGCTAAATAGGAAAGGGGGCGACTGATGACTGCCTTTTTCGTCAAAATAAAAAAGGGTTGAATGTGGAGCTAATATGGCTGGCTACAAGTATAGCCAAAGAAAGATGAGACGAGACGGACTGTCAGAGGACGCAGCGGGACTACCAGGGGAAAGCCCGCCCCCGCTAGCTAACATAGATATCTATTCTCGGTGCGCATATTCGAGATTTAGAATCTCTTTCCGACCAGGCCAGGCCGAATCGGGCCACCACTTGGGATGGGAATGGCTCAGCCCACATGCATCATTTGATGAAAGCACTCCAGTCCAGTCGCCTCCGATCAGTGGCTTGTCAACCACCGGACCGTAGCTCCTCACCAAATGCCCCTGCGTTGGGGCAACACAGCACATGACTAGTTCGCTCAAGGACCACACCCTCTCGAGAGCAGGATGCCGGCCGAGATGGAGCACCAACCTAGACTTTCCTTGGGCTTGCCTTGCCCCAACATCTAAATAAAGGGCGGGCGCCGAAAAGGAAGCAGTGACGCCTTTTCGACGAAAGCTTAGCTTGGTAGGCGCTGCTTACTCACCCTACTCCCTTAGACAATGCAATGCTCTGAACACGAAAGTTTGCAGTTCAGCCCTCTTCTCCCATGCAGAGTCGCAGGCAGCACCTCGGATAAAAGCACGGACGAGCCACATGCAGGGAAACTTGCACGTGTGGTTCTGGCCGGGGACCCCGGTATACTGTACTAATATGTGTAGGTCCCTGTAATTCGAGTGAGATTGTCATGGCGCAAAAGCAGATATGGTCCGGTATTCCCTTGTTCCCCGTATTGGTTATGTTCCTTATTCCTCGTCTAGCAGAAACTAATCGAGCTCCGTCTGATCTCCCAGAAGCGGAAGCTGAATTAGTTGCTGGCTATAATGTAGAATATGCGCGGGATGCGATCCTTAATAGTTCACTGTTGGCGGAAGCCAATGTCTCGGGACTCATTCTGACTTAAACAAGGGGTGGGTCTTTACCAACTTCCAAATCCAAGATTTAGGGAAAAAAAAGAGGGGCAGGGCACTCTTCATTCTTCATTCGAAACTCATGAATGTCGGGTCGGAGGTTTTTGCCTTTTTATCAAAAAGGGGAGTTGGGTAAAGCAAACTCCCTCCTTGGACGAGCACGGGGCTTAGTCAAGTAGAACCGGGTTGCGCTGCTTGATGCTCCGATCGAAAACAAATCAGTGGGGCCATGCCGGTACGACGGAATATGCGTTAGAAAGGTCAATCCCTCCCCCCCTTTTTTTTTTTAATGAAAAACCGGGCCGAACTTCTAAAAAGCAGCCCACCCGCTTCCATAGAACAATATCGCGGCGACGTAGACCTAAGTGGATTTATTGGATCCTGGGGAACCATCAAAAGTACGGCCGGCCTATAGAACGAGAATGCCGTGTCGTCCAGCGGAGCTTAGAAGAAGGTGACTCGGAGCCTAAGGAAGGTGACTCGCGCAGACAGCTGACTCCTTTTCAATAGAAAGGAATAGCCAAACCTACCCAGCTGGCTGGTCAATCTCAGTGATCTTATCGGCCGGCAAAGCGGAGACGGACGACCACGGTCCCGACCTTACCAGCACCGTAGGTTTACTAATCAATGAAGCCCCTCAACCTACTATCTTTTCTTACAAACTCAACCAAGCCTAACCAAACCCCCATGCTCACGACATGTTCTTGATATTGATTGAGTTGGGGGGAGTCAGAGACTACCACGGAATCCTTCCATAGTCACCCCGGTGACCTTCGTCACCAAAGCGTCACGACAGTTTCCAAGACCCCCTGATCCGTGTTAATCTCCAGTGGGGATCAGTCGGAGCACGTAGGAATGCCGACCACTACATAAGCCACGTCTGGCTGAGGCGAGCAGCAAGCGGGGGAGAGTCTTTTTAAGTACAAGAACGTTGGGGTGGGACGCTAGTACTTAAACTAGGGTTGCTTCTTAGCGCTAATCTTGCGTTTTCAGCAGTTAGTTGTAGCGCGCCTTCTCTCATTTCGGAAAGATTTGGCAGTATTTTCTTATGATGACCTGGTCGAGAGAGTACAAAACATCGGTGTAAAAGATTGAGTGGGATGGTTATAGTAAGGGGCGAACCAAGTGCTTGCGCGAAGAAGCGAATCAATCAGAATGGAGACAAGGAAAGGAGGAGAGGCTTTCTTGGAAGTAGGGTATTCTAGGGAACCGTACCTGTTTTCCGACCCGAACCCTTAGCCGCCTTCCTAGGAAACGGACTAGCTTCGCTCGAGGATAGGAATAGCTCTTGCGCTAGGAATTGATCGCCCCTCGCTATGGTACGAGACCTCCACCAAAAGCAAGTATTGGAACCTTACCTCCAATGGGAAACCGAGGAAAAACAGATACGAATCTTTGAACGGAAGCCGAGTAAAGGCAGTTTCAGCTTCGTGGGGGTAGCATTATCAAAAACCATTGCTCGTAAAAGGGATCTCTCTCCTAAAAGGCATATCTCGTACGCTAGGGAATGTGCTTCGGCTTCTGCCTTGTCCCGAGCGCACCCTAGAGAATTGATTTAAGCAAGTATTGGCGTAGGATGAGCTCCTTAGCCTTTGAGACTTCTCATCGAGGATGCCCATAAGGAAGAACCTCTTTCGGAAGAGAAGGCCGCTTCGCTGCGCGCCTCGTTGTTGCTTTGTTTTGTGACTCGACTGATAAGGGGATTCGAACCTAGAAATAGGAAGGCCACTCACTTGAAGAGGAAATGGAGCTTCATAGCGTCGCCTTCTGACTGGTATTAGCAAATGGTTTGTTGATCTGAACCGAACAAAGACACATCTTTGGTGCAGTTTTATTTCAGGCGGCTGCACTTGACATACTCGGGGCCGCATCGGTGGTCGCCGCATACAATCAAGGCACCAGCTCTAAAGGCGCTACGCGAGAAGGTTTCTAGTAGCAAGTCTCGAGGAAATCACGGTTCAGTTGACAGGAAGTAATCTGTGGCGGCTAATGTGCCATCCAGTATAGGCCGTGCTGTCTCCTCTGAGGCGATGAGCTCTTGTGTGACCACTTCCACTGACCCGACGGGTAAAAGAAGTCATGTTCTACCTGTGGTTGAAGAGGGAAAACCTAGCTCTGAGCCTACACTGAATGAAAGTGAAAATGCCGGCTTGGCTTGCAATGGGGAGGCATCTTTACCCAAGGATAAAATTGATCTTCAAGTTATGGTGGAACAGTGTAAAATGGAGTGTGCCGAGGTTGGTTAAGTTTCTGCTTTGCATACAACTGGTACTTCTAGTACTTGTCAGCATAAGGATGGGGGTGAGAGACCCATTGATACGTTAAAAGAAAGAGTGAGTATGGCTCAGACAGTTTTGCTGCCGCATCAGGCAGACTGGTACAGCAAGGAGCAGAAGGCGTGCAAGCATTGATCTGGGTACAACTAGCAGTCTTATATCGTTTGCATCGGATTCCAGTGCGAGTGAGAACATACTTTCGAGGCCGGCATTTGGTACCAGTTATCATTCTCAGGTTCCGTTGGAAATCCTCCCTTTTATGCTGAAAGAAAACAATATCAGTAACCGGTCGGTACAGTTTGGCCCGGCCGGGACCCACCATCCGGTGCCATTTCAGCGGGAACCCACGTAGTTTATCTCTGACAACTTTAAATTTTTAAGAGCATTTTTTCAAGCCGCATCACAACATACCAGCAATTAACAACCCCTTGCAACAGTAAATGCAGAAAAAAACCCCTTAGCGAATCAAACCTCGTCACATTTTCTCAAAGGTTACCCACTACAAATGCCAAATCACCGCTCTGGGGAAGTAAAGAATGAAAGCGATCTTTTGGGCCAGGCCATCTGAAAAGAAAGGAATTTTCTCAGCCAAACCGGTTCTTTGTACTGAGTGCACCAATGTTCATTTGATTTGAGATAAGAAGTCGTACCATCGCGAGCTGTCTGTTAAACACTATAGGTATCTCCTGTTGCAATTAGTATGGGTATACCTGCCTGGTAAACAGGTCAGTCAATCAATCCGTCGGTCTAGGGATAATAAGCCACTCCTTCAAATGGGCTGGCTACTCGAACCAAATATTGAACTTGCTCTTTAGCATAGGTAGACTTCACTACCTGGATAGGTCAGCCTCGTTCCCATTTCTCTGGTCCTATATGTTTTTTTTGCAAGTACCATTCCTGCTATTCGCATTGATTGAGTACTTTAGAGTTCTTGATGGAAGTGTCAAATACTTAGTAGGAAGTCCCGGTGGGTAATCACCAAATGTTCTAGTACGAGTACATCCAGTTCCGGGTGGTCATCTAGTATGGGACCTAAGAGAAGCCCTTTTTTAATCCTTTTATTAAGCCATTGCTAATCCCGTAAGGCAATCCTTCAACGTTGTAGAAAAGAGTGAAATACAAAAGCACACAAAGGCTTTGGACTATGAAAGGCTACCTTTATCATGCATGAATAAGGCCGGGAGATTATGTCCTCAACAAACCTATCTACTACTAAATGACAATTAAAGGGACGCCAACCATTGGAGGTGATACTGGTGATGGTAATGGTGAAGATTCTTCTCTTTTTCCTGGGTACATAAAGATAAAAAGAAGGCAACGAAAAGCACTTAGTGCCAGGCTATTAAGAAACTGATCCACTATTTGAAACCTGTCATCCACGTTAGAAAGAGAGCCATGAAAAGCATAGATCCTCAAGGAAAGGAAAAAACACCACTTCGTCTATTTACGATTCCCATAAACCAGGCCGTGCTTTCTTTTATTTAGTAAGCTCAGCCGAAGAGCCCTGGACCGGCAGCACCTGCAAATGAAACATGCATGCCTTTCGCTGCGCGCCTTTACTTGCTTCGGAAATCAAACAATGCATTTCTTCTCAACATAAACATATACCGGTCTTTCTCTCTAGCCTATACTTGACCTTGCGTACAAGCCTATTTATTATCCTATCGGTATGCCTATGTGACCCATATGTGCTAAACCGGTACTTGTTACTTACTTCTATCTATTAAACGTTACCGGTACTTAGTTACCGTGACTTAATCATGCTTAGTACTAAACCTTACTACGTAGTTCAAGCTATACTGACCTTTCCATGTTTTGTACTCATCACTTGCCTATGAGCTTACCTGTGAATACTTTGT